GCAGGCATTTATGCTTGGTGGGGAAGCAGGCATTTATGCTTGGGAGGAATGGGTTTGGGTGAGGACCGGCGCCTGCCGGGCGGGTTCATACTGATGCGGCGACTTCGGCAGACAGACACAGGGCGACGCTCGCCGCGGGGTCATGCGTACCGTCCTGCCGATCAAGACGCAAAGGAATGGATCGCTGGTGAGCAAGAACGAACCTAATAGATGGCGGGAGCCGGCAGCTATTCGTTCCAACAAGGACTTAGCGGCGGCCCGACGAATCCTGCCCCGCGCCGTCCCGCCCCGACCTTCCTACCTTCCGCACTATCGCGCAGAGCAGAGAGGAATCGGGCCCCATTGCCGACTACTGGGACTGAGTCATTCCCCGGCGGAGGAGGTATCGCGTAATCAGCAGTAGTCTGTTGAGCCCGCCGCCGCCGCCGCCGCCCCGCCGCGTACAGGGGTCGTCGGCGGCGGCGGCGGCGGCGGCGCGGTCCTTCGCCCGACAAACGGATTGGCGCTGCGCACGAGCGAGAAGGGAAGGGAGGCCGAGGGCGGGCGCCGGCATAATCATGACGAGGTGGTGCAGCCAACAATTCGATACGTTCATATCGCGGCGATACCAGCCCCCATTCGGTTGACTACCCCGCATACGTTGCCGTATCGTGGTTAGAGGGTAATCACTACCAACCTCGCCCAGTCGAACAAGGAATTCCCTTCCTTGGAGGAACCGTTAGCGAGACAGCCGGCCCGCCTGCGCGTAATTCGCGTCGCATGGTACTGATTTGGGTGTGACGGGGTACTAGTAATATTGGACGGGGGGGCCAAAGCCTAATGTAAGGGTCCGAGGAATGGCGGGAGTAACTTACGTATCCGCGTTGGCCGGCCCAACCCTCGGCGGGGGGAAAACAAACTCCCCCCGCGCAACACGAAGATTGCTCGAGTACGAGCACCCCCTTGATTCGGGGTAATCGCCGCCTATATATGTATATGTATCGCCGCCCCCCGGTACTGACCATAATACCCGCCGCCGTGGTCACATCCATGAGTATTAGTGCGGCGGGCATAAGGGTGAAGGGGCGCCGCCGCCGCCGCCGCGGCGGGCTACCCGCCGGCCAGGGTATGACATTAGAGGGAATCCACTGCTGCGTGCCGGGCGCGATGCCCAAGGGCGCGGGCAGCGGGCCCTGGCACGTCGTATATCATTATCCAGTGTCTAAATCCTCGCTTGCCGATTGCCACAAGCGCGTGGGCGATCGTGTGGCCGGGCCGGCGCGCCCATGGGCGAGGCCGACGGGCGGGACCAGGCTACAATAGATAAGTAATGAGGTTGGGGCATGCGTGCGCCCAGGGTACAGAACCGATCGCCCGGGACTTCTTCGCCGCCCCCTACCTCGTAGTAGGCTTAACCACGCCGAAACGGGGCGGGTGGAAGCTTATGCGCCACCATACTAATGCCGGACCTAAGGAGCGTATCGTACTGTGTGGATGGACGAGACGCAAAATGACCGACTACCGCAACGAACGCGTCGCAAGACAAACGCGGGTGGAGGGGAGAGGGGAACAACGGATACTCGGGGATTGGGCAGGTCTCATTACGTGTAGGTGCCCCCTGAATCATAGAATGACTAGGCAACGCGGGAAGCCGCGTGTTCGGTTACTCGTATGTACGGTATGAAGGAAGATCCCTGACTCGAGGGACCCCCTGCAGTATGGAGCGGGAAGGAAGGCCAAAGTCGACCAATCCCCGGTTTTCGCGAGAAGAGTTAGTAACCGGTTCCCAATATTCATGTCACGCCGAAGTCATGCGGGAGGGGCAAATGCAGGGGCCGATTCGATTTATTGTAACCGGTTGGTCAACATGTTGGTCAATCACGTCCCTAGGCACGGGAAGAAATCATTGGCTTACGGAACTCTCTATAACGCCGTGAGGGATGTGGGGCGGGGGACAGGGAACAATCCATTATCCGTCCTGCGCAGAGCAATACGTGGGTTGACTCCAGATGTTACGGTGAAAGCGCGACGTATGAGCGGATCGACCTACCAGGTCCCGGCCGGGATGCACTCCGCGCGAGGAAAAGCACTTGCTATCCGTCGGTCATTATGGGCAGCCCGGAAACGCCCGGGACGAAGTATGGCTTCGAACCTGAGTCTCGAGTCAATGGATGCCGCAAGGGGTGGCGGAAACGCCATGCGCAGGAAAGAGGAGATTCGGGGGATGGCAGAGGCCAATAGAGCTTTTGCGAGTTCCCGCCTTTCTTCCAGGTGAATCAGTGATGATTAACCCATTGTACGTGTGTGTACGCTTGCACTGGGGATCGCCCGGCGGCCCCCGCTGGGGGGTGGGCTGCGGACAGCGCGCTATCTCGCTCGCGGCGGGGTAAGGAGTCTCTACTACATGGCGGGACGGGCGCGGTAAGGGGAGATTGCCGCCGCGGGGTTGCTTCGCAGGTTACAATGCTCGGTCCGGGTCCATTGGCGGGCATATTGTATACAACGATCCATGCTCACTCGCAATCACATCTTCAAGAGACTACGGACCTCGAGCTCGATTCGCATTTACTGTTCAGAAGTACTATTCTACCGGAACGTATCCTAGTTACTAGTTTAACGATTCTCTCGGTAAGGGATATTCTCCTCGGAGACACATTCTGGTCATACTTCATCCCCTTCACGGGTTCGGTAATGAGCATCACGGTATTGTTCTACCAATGGAGAGAAGAACCTATCACTAGCCCATCGTGCAGTTTCCAGACAAACACCCTCGACGACATATTCCAATTCCTGATCCCATTACGTTCAATCCCATGCATCCCTCTATTCGCTGAATATTCCCAATGCGCGGAAATGGCCGTGACAGAATCCCTTTTGTTCGTCCTAGCAGCTACTTCGGGAGGAATGTTTTTGTGTGCCAGCAGCGATTTAGTGACTATCCTTGCAGCTCCGGAACGTTCGAGTCTATGTCTCTATCTGTTAACTGGATGCGCCCGGAAGGACGTAAGATCCAATGAAGCAACCGTGAAATACTCACCTATGGGTGGAACAAGTTCTCCCATCTTGGTTTATGGTTCCTCTCGGCCGCATGGCCTATCGGGGGGCGAGGTCCAGCTGTGGGGGATAGTGAACGGTCTTGTAGATACACAAATGTGGAACTCTGCAGCAACCTCGATCGCGCTTGTGTGTATAATGGTTGGAATTGTATTCAAACCTTCCCTGGTCCCTCTCCACCAATGGACCCCCGACGTCTACGAAGGAGTGTGATTCGTTTCGTCCAACCAATATTCCACTTGTGGTGCGGCGGAAAGCGAGTAGATACTCGTCCCCTTCGCATGGCATTGAATGTTGGGCCAAAGCTTTTTGGGCATGCGTCGCAAGGGGATACTGCAGCTCCAACTCGGATCGAAGCGAAACTTCCGCCGAAGTCACTGTAGCACCACCTGAGTAACGTGATTAGGGTGAAGCGAAGCGCAGTGAATAGCGAGTGATCTGCGTCACTGAATCAAGAGTTCCCGCGAGCCATGACGGGTAGTCGGTACGAAGAATCGGGAAAGTAGTGACGTGTAAACAACGGATGGGCACGCGGATGCCACGTGGTTAGTTTCCATCCCCCAGGAACTGCTGGCATAACTATGGGCATACGTCAACTAGGGGATCACCCTGGAATAGCCCCACCCCATGGCCATAGGGAACGAATAAAGTTGGATGGTTCTCTCGCTCGTACGAATTTAACGTCGTCTGCCGCGGCCGATCCAGGATGTACCACTGGGAGGAGTTGGACGAATCAGTACTTAGCCGTCGCGGTAACCACTGATGAGGGATTCCCCGGGAAGCCAGCGGACTCCCATGACCGCCCGCGGATGGACGTAATGGTACCCCCTGCATACGCGGGGAGGGTGACCCGAGTACGGCATAATGCCCCGGCCTGGCGAGCCGTCTTCTCGCCACCCGGGAGCCGCACGATGTGAAAGTATCCCGCGCGGTCCCGAACGAGAGGAAGGAGTGATTCATACCCTATCCCCGACTCCGACTCCCCTACCCCGGTCGTCGCTTTCTTATCTGTAACCTCGAAAGTAATCGCCTCGGCCCCGGCCAACCGAATATTTAACAGTACCTATCCCCTCCCGGACGAATGGCATTCGCTTTCAGAAACATTGGCTATTCCTAGTATGGTCCCGGGTAATCTCGTCGCGATGGCTCAGACAAGCATGAAACGTATGCCCGCATATCCCCCGATAAGCCAGATTGGTTATATCATGATCGGGATGATCGGGAATTCGAGCGGCGGATGCGCGAGCATGTTAACTTACGCGTTGTTCCACATATTCGTGAATTTGGGAGCTCTTGCTCGCATCGCGCCACTTGGTTCGCGGACGGGGACAGATAGCCTCCGGGATTACGCCGGGTTGTGCAGGGAAGATCCTCTGTTAGCTCTTCGCCTTACCTTACGCCTGTTATCCCTGGGTGGGTCCCCTCCGTCATCAGGTTCCTTCGGAAAACCCTATCTGTTCCGGCGCGGGTGGCAGGCAGGTTTATACCCATTAGTATTGGTCGGACCTTCCACGAGTGCTATTTCTATATATCATCACTCGAGAATAGTGAAGTTGTCGATGAGTGGGCGGGGCGGCACAAGGGTGGATCCTCGCACGGCGGATAATGCAACGTATTATTCTCTGCGCCCGCCGGGAAGCTTGATCGAACTTAGTATGATGCTACGTGTAATTGCGTCCACGACATTGGGGCTAGCAACGAATCCAATTGCTACCACCGCCCTGGGTAATCCACCCAGTCAGGGGTTTCCCTCTCGTAACGGCGGGGGGGACGACCTATTCCCGTACCGCGGCGGGAGGGAGGCGGGTTACTATCACGGTCATACCGCCATCGCTCATACGTCTTACCGAACTCTGCTGGGGAATGGCCACGCGTTGTTGGGTTCGACCGGTCGGCGCCGCCGCCGCCGCCGCGAGGAATCGACGATGCAGCAGCGGAGTAAGGTAGAGGCGCGCAGGTCCCACGAGAGACAGTTGCAACGGTAGGTACGGTGGGTGGGGACGGGGCGGGAGGTATTGGATCGGCGTATCAGCCCCCACTCCCTCGGGTCGCGGGTTCCGCGATTATTGATGTACAAGATGGTGGGGCTACTACCCCGCTGGGTCGACCATACGTGCTCAGGCCCGCCGGCATTTGTGTATTATCGTACCAGGCAGTGTCGCCGCCACTTGCTGGGGGGGGGGGGGCTTRGGGGGGGGGCKCGGGGGGGAGCCAGCAGTGGACTGACAGATATTGATGGGACTGGCTCAGCGGTCCGAAGTCCGATGTATAAGGAATTACGGCGGTGGGGCAGTCGCAATATATGGGTAGCCTTGGTGGTGGAACGGTAGACACGCGAGACTCATCAACATATCGTGTGCTCACGAGCGTCGTGGAGGTTCGAATCCTCTCAAAGGCATGCCATTCATTATATTAGTGCCGATCCGCGGACTGCAGCCGGCATGCATGAGCATGGTTGGCGAAAGGCGGGAGGGATCCCGCCGCGGTCTATCCTGTGGTTGGCCGCAAGAATAATGTATTCATCCGCCGCGGAAGAGTCGTCGGCTTAGGTGTCCCCTCTGCCGGCCGCACCGGGTCCCCAATGCTTTTGAAATAGACATATCTATGCCTCCGCGGTCCACCGCCGCTCGATCAGTCGACAACCGAAACGTACCAAGGACTCGTAGCAGGCGACAGGGCGGCCACCACGGCGCCGGCAGCCGCGCCGCCGCCGCCGCCGCCGCCGCAGCAGCGGGAATCGATCTCCTTGCGGCTACTAGTGGTCGCCACGCGGCGGGGTAAGGCTCGGCGGAGTAGCTAGAATGACAGGATTATGCTATACTCCCTCATCATCGGGTATTCCATAATGGATTGGACTCGAGAACCCATGGTTATCTGCCCCCCGCGGGCTGAGCCATTACGTATGGTCGGGAGGAATAATGGTACTACGGAAGAAGCAGATACCCCCGCATTTATTGCCACCGCACCGTCCGTTTCAATCCCCACGGCATCTCCCGTCACTCCCCATGTGAAGACAGTTGGTCGAATTGCAGCAGCAAAGGAACGACAAAGAAGCCAAGTTTCCGGCTGTCTTCGTCATTTCTGATATGATAGGTATTACCCGGAGATGGCGCATCCCGCCGAAACTTACCCAGTTTTTGCTGCCCCCGGTGATGAGGAGGGTAGTACGGGGTTCGGCCGGGGCCTTTTTGTCCGCCCCGTAAATTGAATCGCTCCCCACTCGATTCCGCGTCATCTAGCTCCCGCTTCAAGCATTCGCACAAGTAATGGCGGGGAATCCTTTGAGATATTCGTTCGCCGTTCGGACAGGGAACCATCCGTACTGCCGGGGTCTTGGACCCGTCGTGAAAAACAGTTGGGCCCGCCGGGCAACTGGGGAAATAGGATGCTTTTCAATCGTTACTTATGTTATCGGCAGCACGTAACTTGATAGTGGACAAACGGCCGGCGCGGAGTTCCGTTTCCCCCGCCGCGGGACGGATCAATCGATGGAAGACCAGGAGTAGGGCTTGCCCCAAGGAGTAGCTAGCTGACCGAGCGAGCGACGGATATCTACCTAAGGTCAGGTAGGCTCGATCCGCCGCGATGGATTTGTGGCCGGCCATAGATACATCCTAGGAAATCATTCCCATGCCAATCTATGGCTCTCGGCCGAGGGAAGTGTGAATTCGGTGCTGCGCCGCCTGCCGCTCGGGTATAATAGCACCTCGGGGTGTGCCTAGTAGGACATGTAGGATAAGCAGGGCGGATCGCTTCGTCGCATCCGCGGATAGAGTCAGCGAGCGTGGAGCGGATCATTCGAGTGGCTCCTCGCGCCGCGGAAGGGGAATGCGC